CAGGGGCTGTTATTCCATCTATTTTGATATGGAAAATCAAGTTTTTGAGATTGACAATAATCATTTTTTTCTGAGTGAACTAGAAATACAAAGTTCTTTTTCTAGTTATTGTAATTCGAGTTATCTGAATACTGGGTCTAGGAGTGACGATTCTGACTATGATCATTCTATGTATGATACTAAATTTAGTTGGAATAATTACATCAATAGTTGCATTGACAGTTATCTTCGTTCTCAAATATGTATTGATAGTTATATTTCAAGTGGTGTTGAAAATTGCAGTGAAAGTTATATTTATAGTTACATTTGTGGTGAAAGTAGAAATAGTAGTGAAAACGAGAGTTCTGGTCTAAGAACTATTACGAACGGTAGCGATTTAACTATAAGAGAAAGTTGGAATGATCTCGATGTAACTCAAAAATACAGACATTTGTGGGTTCAATGCGAAATTTGCTATGGATTAAATTATAAAAAAAAATTGAAGTCAAGAATGAATATTTGTGAACAATGTGGATATCATTTGAAAATGAGTAGTTCAGATAGAATTGAACTCTTGATTGATCCTGGCACTTGGGATCCTATGGATGAAGATATGGTATCTCTGGATCCCATTGAATTTCATTCAGAGGAAGAACCTTATAAGAATCGTATTGATTCTTATCAAAGAAAGACAGGATTAACCGACGCTGTTCAAACAGGCACCGGTCAGCTAAATGGCATTCCCGTAGCAGTTGGGGTTATGGATTTTCAGTTTATGGGGGGTAGTATGGGATCTGTAGTAGGTGAGAAAATAACTCGTTTGATCGAGTATGCCGCCAATAAATTTTTACCTCTTATTCTAGTATGTGCTTCCGGAGGAGCACGTATGCAAGAAGGAAGTTTAAGCTTGATGCAAATGGCTAAAATATCTTCCGCTTTATATGATTATCAATCGAATAAAAAATTATTTTATGTTTCAATCCTTACATCTCCTACAACGGGTGGAGTGACAGCCAGTTTTGGTATGTTGGGGGATATCATTATTGCTGAACCCAACGCTTACGTTGCATTTGCAGGTAAAAGAGTAATTGAACAAACATTGAATAAGACAGTACCTGAAGGTTCACAAGCGGCCGAATTTTTATTCCATAAGGGCTTATTCGATCTAATCGTACCCCGTAATCTTTTAAAGGGCGTTCTGAATGAGTTATTTCAGCTCCACGCTTTCCTTTGAATCAGAAATCAAGTATAGCTTTAAGTTAATTAATTCTTATTAAAGAAAAAAATTCAAGTTCAAATAGTTTTTTAACGACCAAGTATTCAGTTAGCGAAATCAAAAGAAAATAAAATCCGAAGAGTGGATTTTTTGTGACATAAGGGTAAATTGTAGAAAGAATCATGCAGATAATTTTTTTTATCGATATTTTTGATTTCTCATTACGAAAGCCCTATCAACAAAAGAAAAAATTGAATTCTTTCTTCTACGAAGCAAGCGAAATAATAAAAAAACGAATTTCTAGGGAGCAGAAAAAACTCTTGATTTATTTTAAGTTCTAAAATAAGAAAAAGAGAAGAATAACAAACAAATGGATTATCATACATATAGTTCACTTAATAAGTCTATTTACTTAGTTCTAGACTCCTTAGTATTTTATTATATATACTCACTTATAAATACTTAGTATAATTAAGTAGGAATTATAATGATTATAAGATATCTTTCTAACAATATAAATAACAATAAAAGGTAATTAAAGATTAATATAAATAACAGGTACAAATATTAAATCGAGGCCCCATTCTATGATAATTCTTAACAACTTACCTTCTATTTTTGTGCCTTTAGTAGGCTTAGTATTTCCGGCAATTGCGATGACTTCTTTATTTCTTTATGTTCAAAAAAACAAGATTTTTTAGATTTGATGGGAGTAAATTTCATCTCTTTTTTGTTTTTCAAAATTTAGACTTGGATCATAACCTAGATATCTATTTAATATAATATGGTATAACATGTGGTTTTTTTCAAACAAAGAGGAAGGGGTTTTTTTGCAGACGTAAATGTGCTATATAAGTAAATGACCCGTTTGAAAAAAAAAATTGGAGTGAATGCCTGACAAAGCCAATGGATCCATATGTGTGTAGATAGCAGATCATATGAAAAGGTTCTTAGATCTAACGAATTCGATGAATTCTTCCTAAAGATTCATATCAGAATAGTGCGAGTTGATAAAAGTTACTTTTGAAACAATAAAAATAAAGTCAAATTCTGTTGGGCTAGTCTCCCACTTCCAATAAAACGCAACTGGATCGAGTATGAATTGGCGATCAGAACATATATGGATAGAATTTATAGAGGGGTCTCGAAAAATAAATAATTTTTTCTGGGCCTTAATACTTTTTTTAGGTTCATTGGGGTTTTTGTTGGTTGGAATTTCCAGTTACCTTGGCAGAAATTTGATATCTTTCTTTCCGTTTCAGCAAATCAATTTTTTTCCACAAGGGCTCGTAATGTCTTTCTATGGGATTGCTGGTCTATTTATTAGTTCTTATTTGTGGTGTACAATTTCGTGGAATGTCGGTAGTGGTTATGATCGATTCGATAGAAAAGAGGGAGTAGTGTGTATTTTTCGTTGGGGATTCCCTGGAAAAAATCGTCGCATCCTACTCCGATTCCTTATGAAAGATATTCAGTCTATCAGAATAGAAGCTAAAGAGGGTTTTTCTGCTAGGAGTGTCCTTTATATGGACATCAGAGGCCAGGGAGCCGTTCCTTTGACTCGTACTGATGAGAATTTGACTCCACAAGAAGTTGAACAAAAAGCTGCGGAATTGGCCTATTTCTTGCGTGTACCAATTTCTTAGTAAGAGCCAAAAAAGCTAAAAGTTCTATTTTGCTATAGCAAAATAGAACTTTTAATGATAACTTTGAACGAAAACTTTTCCGTCTTTTTTTTTCTTTTACCATTCATTTTTGATCATCATATCAAAATATTCTTCAGAAATCCCTCTCAATTAATCTTGTAGACTATGGTCAATTGGCGAATTTTTTGTCGAAATATTTGTTATTTTGATACAAAGGAATTCTTTCATCTCGAAATTGGAATTGGAAGTAGCTCTTCGGGCATCCATTGAAACGAGGGAATTATGAACAATTGAGATTTCCGGAAACAATATTTTTTTCATTCGTGTGCTCTTTCTTATTGGTAGGCTATTTCTGTATTCTTTCTAAATTCTAAGGACTAATCTCTGACTCACAAATAAAAAACAGGTAATAGGGTCATAGCTTCGAGGCCTTGTAATAGAACTTATGTTTGATAGAAATTGGAAATCCTATAGAGTTGCCGAATGAGATGCGTTGATTACAAATTCACAGACGAAAAAATGAAAAAAAAAAAACATTAATTTCCCTTCTATATCTTACATCTATAGTCTTTTTGCCTTGGTTGATCTCTTTTTCATTTCAAAAAAGTCTGGAATCTTGGGTTATTAATTGGTGGAATACTAGTAAATCCGAAACTTTTTTAAATGATATTCAACAAAAGAGTATTCTAGAAAAATTCATAGAATTAGAGGAACTCTTTTTTTTGAACGAAATGATAAAGAAATACCCGGAAACACATCTACAAAAGTTTCGTATCGGAATTAACAAAGAAACGATCCAATTGATAAAGATGTACAATGAGGATCGTATCCATACGATTTTGCACTTTTTGACAAATATAAACTGTTTCATTATTCTAACTGCCTATTCTATTCTAGGTAATGAAGAACTTATTATTCTTAATTCTTGGGTTCAAGAATTCCTATATAACTTAAGCGACACAATAAAAGCTTTTTCTATTCTTTTATTAACCGATTTGTGTATAGGATTTCATTCACCCCACGGTTGGGAACTAATGATTGGCTCTGTCTACAAAGATTTTGGATTTGCTCATAATGATCAGATTATATCTGGCCTTGTTTCTACTTTTCCGGTCATTATCGATACAATTATAAAATATTGGATCTTCCGTTATTTAAATCGTGTATCTCCGTCACTTGTAGTGATTTATCATTCAATGAATGACTGAAAAATACCGACCCAATTCGAATGTGTGTTATTTTGTACATAAGCAAAACATTTAAAATCCTCTTTTTTTTATACATCTAAGAGATTCGTTTCGAACTTTTCTTAGATTTTTATTTTACTAAAAATTATTCAGTAAATAGCAGCATCGTGGATAGGGAAGTATACTAGCGACCCACCTTATTTTATTGTAAAAATTTTCGGGATCAATGATTGGACCATGCAAACTAGAAAGACCTTTTCTTGGATAAAGGAAGAGATTACTCGTTCCATTTCCGTATCGCTCATGATATATATAATAACTCGGGCGGGGATTTCAAACGCATATCCCATTTTTGCACAGCAGGGTTATGAAAATCCGCGCGAAGCAACTGGCCGTATTGTATGTGCGAATTGTCATTTAGCTAATAAGCCTGTGGATATTGAGGTTCCACAAGCGGTACTTCCTGATACTGTATTTGAAGCAGTTGTTCGAATTCCTTATGATATGCAACTGAAACAAGTTCTTGCTAATGGTAAAAAGGGAGCTTTGAATGTGGGGGCTGTTCTGATTTTACCCGAGGGGTTTGAATTAGCCCCTGCTGATCGTATTTCGCCAGAGATGAAAGAAAGAATAGGTAATCTGTCTTTTCAGAATTATCGACCTACTAAAAAAAATATTCTTGTGATAGGTCCTGTTCCTGGTCAGAAATATAGTGAAATAACCTTTCCTATTCTTTCTCCTGATCCCACTACTAGGAAAGATGTTCACTTCTTAAAATATCCCATATACGTAGGCGGAAACCGGGGAAGGGGTCAGATTTATCCCGACGGGAGCAAAAGTAATAATACGGTTTATAATGCTACAGCAGCAGGTATAGTAAGCAAAATCATACGAAAAGAGAAAGGGGGATATGAAATAACTATAACGGATGTGTCAGAGGGACGCCAAGTGATTGATAGTATACCTCCAGGA